GGACTCAATTAACATTAAGAACTTTTCATACCGGAGGAGTATTCACGGGGGGTACTGCAGAACATGTGCGAGCCCCATCTAATGGAAAAATAAAATTCAATGAGGACTTGGTTCATCCGACACGTACACGTCATGGGCATCCCGCCTTTCTATGTTCTATAGACTTGTATGTAACCATTGAAAGTGAAGATATTCTACATAATGTGAATATTCCACCCAAAAGTTTGCTTTTAGTTCAAAACGATCAATATGTAGAATCAGAACAAGTAATTGCTGAGATTCGCGCAGGAATATCCACTTTGAATTTTAAAGAGAAGGTTCGAAAACATATTTATTCTGATTCAGACGGAGAAATGCACTGGAGTACCGATGTCTATCATGCACCCGAATTTACATATGGTAATGTTCATCTATTACCAAAAACAAGTCATTTATGGATATTATTAGGAGGGCCGTGCAGGTCCAGCCTAGTCTACCTTTCGATCCACAAGGATCAGGATCAAATGAATGCGCATGCTCTTTCTGGCAAGCGAAGATATACTTCTAACCTCTCAGTAACCAATGATCAGGCGAGGCAGAAATTGTTTAGTTCGGATTTTTATGGTCAAAAAGACGATAGGATTCCTGATTATTCAGACCTTAATCGAATCATAGGTACTGGTCAGTATAATCTCGTATATTCGCCTATTCTCCACGAGAATTCTGATTTATTGTCAAAAAGGCGAAGAAATAAATTCATCATTCCACTACACTCGATTCAAGAACTCGAGAATGAACTAATGCCCTGTTCAGGTATCTCGATTGAAATCCCCGTAAATGGTATTTTCCGTCGAAATAGTATTCTTGCTTATTTCGATGATCCTCGATACAGAAGAAAGAGTTCGGGCATTATTAAATATGGGACTATAGAAACACATTCAGTCATCAAAAAAGAGGATTTGATTGAGTATCGAGGAGTCAAGGAATTTAGGCCAAAATACCAAATGAAAGTAGATCGATTTTTTTTCATTCCTGAAGAGGTGCATATCTTGCCCGGATCTTCTTCCCTAATGGTACGGAACAATAGTATCGTTGGGGTCGATACACAAATCACCTTAAATCTAAGAAGCCGAGTCGGTGGGTTGGTCCGGGTGGAGAGAAAAAAAAAACGAATTGAACTGAAAATCTTTTCTGGAGATATCCATTTTCCTGGAGAGACGGATAAGATATCCAGACATACCGGCGTTTTGATACCACCAGGAACAGGAAAAAGAAATTCCAAGGAATACAAAAAAGTTAACAATTGGATCTATGTCCAACGAATTACACCTAGTAAGAAAAGGTTTTTTGTTTTAGTTCGACCTGTCGTTACATATGAAATAACGGACGGTATAAATTTAGCAACCCTTTTTCCACCGGATCCATTGCAGGAAAGGGATAATGTGGAACTTCGAATTGTCAATTATATCCTTTATGGAAATGGCAAACCGATTCGAGGAATTTCTGACACAAGTATTCAATTAGTTCGGACTTGTTTAGTATTGAATTGGAACCAAGACAAAAAAAGTTCTTCTTGCGAAGAAGCCCGTGCTTCTTTTGTTGAAATAAGGACAAATGGTTTGATTCGACATTTCCTAAGAATCAACTTAGTGAAATCCCCTATTTCGTATATCGGAAAAAGGAATGATCCGTCGGGGTCAGGATTGCTCTCTGATAATGGATCAGATTGTACCAATATCAACCCCTTTTCTGCCATTTATTCCTATTCCAAGGCAAAAATTCAACAATCGCTTAACCAACCTCAAGGAACTATTCATACGTTGTTGAATAGAAATAAGGAATGTCAGTCGTTGATAATTTTGTCAGCAACCAATTGTTCTCGAATGGGGCCATTCAAGGATGTAAAATATCACAGTGTAATAAAAGAATCAATTAAAAAAGATGCCCTAATTCCAATTAGGAATTCATTGGGCCCTTTAGGAACATGCCTTCCAATTGAGAATTTTTATTCATCTTACCATTTAATAACTCATAATCAGATCTTAGTAACTAAATATTTGCAACTTGACAATTTAAAACAGACTTTTCAAGTGATTAAATTTCAATATTATTTAATGGATGAAAATGGAAAAATTTTTAATCCCGATCCATGCCGTAACATTATTTTAAATCCATTCAATTTGAATTGGTCTTTTCTCCATCACAATTATTGTGCAGAGACATCTAAAATAATTAGTCTTGGACAGTTTATTTGTGAAAATGTATGTATAGCCAAAAAGGGACCGCCCCTCAAATCGGGTCAAGTTATACTTGTTCAAGTTGACTCGATAGTGATACGATCAGCTAAGCCTTATTTGGCCACCCCCGGAGCAACTGTTCATGGCCATTATGGGGAAACCCTTTACGAAGGAGATACATTAGTTACGTTTATATATGAAAAATCGAGATCTGGTGATATAACACAGGGTCTTCCAAAAGTAGAACAGGTGTTAGAAGTGCGTTCGATTGATTCAATATCCAT